TGATTTTCTGCTAGCCCGGCGCTAACTCTTCGATATATCTCTTGCTGGAAGTAACCCTGATCCCATTGATAACGAGTGGGACCAAATAATTCGATGGGGGTAGTTGCTGAACCATACCACATAGTTCCAGCAACTACAAAAGCTGCAAAAAAGACAGCCGCGATACTACTGGAGAGTACGGTTTCAATATTTCCCATACGTAATCCTTTGTATAGACGTTGTGGCGGTCGAACGCTAAGATGGAATAGACCCGCTAATATGCCCAATGTACCGGCTGCAATATGATGAGAAGCTATTCCTCCCGGAACAAAAGGATCAAAACCCTCCACGCCCCACGCCGGATTTACAGGTTGTACTTTTCCCGTTAGTCCGTAAGGATCAGACACCCATATTCCAGGACCATACAGGCCTGTTACATGAAATGCACCAAAACCAAAGCAAGCCACCCCGGAGAGAAATAAATGAATTCCAAAGATCTTGGGCAAATCCAAAGAAGGTTTTCCTGTACGTTCATCAGAAAATATTTCTAGATCCCAATAGACCCAATGCCAGATAGCTGCCAAAAAGCATAAGCCAGAAAATAAAATATGTGCCCCAGCTACACCTTCGTAACTCCAAACCCCTGTATTCGTTACAGTCCCTCCTGTGATACTCCAACCCCCCCACGAATTGGTTATTCCTAAACGAGTCATGAAGGGTATAACGAACATACCTTGTCTCCACATTGGATCAAGAACGGGGTCAGAAGGATCAAAAACTGCTAATTCATAGAGAGCCATCGAACCCGCCCAACCAGCAACCAGAGCTGTATGCATTATATGAACGGAAAGCAATCGGCCGGGATCATTCAATACAACGGTATGAACACGATACCAAGGCAAACCCATGGAAAATACCCCTTTATCAAAGAAAAATAAACACTACGTAACTTTATTGCATTGGAATATACTATGACTATGCTGCGGACTTCCCCTGTTCAGTGGATTATTTCCTAACAAGGGTTATTTATTCTATATTCTATTGTGTTCCAAATAATGGAAGAATTCTGTTCGTAAGAACAAAGAGAAGCAGATTTATTCTATACTCGATAAGTACCAATACGCAATGGTGGATTGATACCACTTTCTATGAGTAAATGCGTTTATCATTCGAAAGGCCTACTCGTAAAAAATTTCCTTTATTTTTTTTCTTTCTTTCTGAATTTTGCTAATCTATGGATAAAATAAATATGATAAAGACCATATTCTAAAGCCAATAAAACCACATTATTACGTTTCCACATCAAAGTGAAATATAGGATTTAGTTCTTTTTTCTTTCAATTTATGCCTATTGGTGTTCCAAAAGTACCTTTCCGAAGTCCGGGAGAGGAAGATGCATCTTGGGTTGACGTATAGTGCGACTTGTGAGATATATTGGGTCATATGGGATTTCCCCGTTCTCTCCCCCGATCGAGATATCCTCTGTTTCGCCCAAGAAGTCGAAATGGAATCATCCATAAATTGGAGCGTGAAGTGCAATTAGATGCATTGTTTGGAGGAATTCATAGTACTATTATCAATTCAAATAATTTATGGTTGACTTTGATTGGACTAAAAAAATGAAGTATCCAGGCTCCGTTTAGAAAAAACCCAATTGGTAATATATCTAGGATTACTACGTGTATCCTAAATGATTCCTGTTTGTTATTTGGAAAGTCATACCAAAAAGAAATGGTGGTGAGAAGATTTGTCCTATATGTGCAAATCAAAACGGGGTGAATCTTTACCCGGAGTAGAGCATAAACCTAAAAAGATGAAAGAGACCCATTCAGGAACAAGAAAATACCATCGTGATTTGGATTGAATCTCGATGAAACAATACATCAATGAAAAGTGAATTCGATAAGTTTTTCTATTATATAATAAAGAAGAAAAAAAATTCGTCTTTATTGAAAAATCGAAGAAAAAGCCCTTAATCTATACATTGATTCTTTTTTTTTCGCTATTTTTTTTTGAACCGTATGCACCAAAAGATGCATGTACGGTTCCTAAGGGATACAATTTTGCCCTACTCAACCGACTTTATCGAGAAAGATTACTTTTTTTAGGCCAAGAAGTTGATAGCGAGATCTCGAATCAACTTATCGGTCTTATGGTATATCTCAGTATCGAGGATGATACCAAAGATCTGTATTTGTTTATAAACTCTCCTGGCGGATGGGTAATACCCGGAGTCGCTATTTATGATACTATGCAATTTGTGCGACCAGAGGTCCATACAATATGCATGGGATTAGCCGCGTCAATGGGATCTTTTATCCTGGTTGGAGGAGAAATTACCAAACGTCTAGCATTCCCTCACGCTTGGCGCCAATGGGGTTTTTTATTTGAGAGAAAAAGTAAAACTATGCCTTCGCCATATGAATATTAAGTAATAATAGCATGGCACTTCGAATTCGATATGAAAAATTTTTGCATTGTTTTTTTTTCAAAAGATTCGATTATGTATCGAGAGAGTAGTATGAGATAAAAGATATTTCCGATTTTCTCTTATCTATCGGAAGTCCAATTCAGCGTTACAAACTTGGTTGTTTTCACACCGAAAGTCTCTTAACAATTTTTAAGTTATAAAAAAAAGAGTGCAAAAAAAAACCAAATTTTTCCCTTTTTGGTTGGATCAAAAAGAAACTTTGGGATTGCTGAATCAAAGAAAAAAAAATCCATTTTCAAATAGAAAAGCAACGGAGCCATCATAGTATTTTTGAACTCCTCCAAAAGGAAGGGTGGCAATTTGACCATTTACCCTCCTGGGGCTGATAGATTCTATTTTTATCTGGAAAGTAAGGGTCAATTTGATTGTATAGCCGTATGCAATGCACAAAAGATGATGCCCGTACGGTTGTTCAATTCTATCTTTTTTTCCTATTATTCTTGATCTTCCGTTTCTGTTCCTTTCATCACATCAGATAGAGAAACCTTCTATCATCAGGGTAATGATCCATCAACCCGCGAGTTCTTTTTATGAGGCGCAGACGGGAGAATTTATCCTGGAAGCGGAAGAACTGCTTAAACTACGCGAAACCCTCACAAGGGTTTATGTACAAAGGACGGGCAAACCTTTATGGGTTGTATCTGAAGACATGGAAAGAGACGTTTTTATGTCAGCAACAGAAGCCCAAGCTTATGGAATTGTTGATCTTGTAGCAGTTGAATGAAAAAAAATGGATTTTGTGAAAATCCGTGATGTGATATTTTATCTCCGAGTTTAACTATTAAATAAAAAAATTCATAATCATCCGGTTAGGATCAATCTAAACCAGCCCATTATGTATATATTCAACATGCCAACCATTAAACAACTTATTAGAAATACAAGACAGCCCATTCGAAATGTCACGAAATCCCCCGCTCTTGGGGGATGCCCTCAGCGTCGAGGAACATGTACTAGGGTGTATGTGCGACTCGTTTAGATCACGAGCTGATACAAAAAAGCAAGAAACCGCTTCCAGTATGAATGATTAGTCCAGTGAATAGGATCGAATGGAAGAAGGAACTCCATTTACTATCTACTTACTATCTAAAAATAAGCCACTCGATCCCTCTATTGTGTATAAAATTTATGGTTTCCGCTGGTGCAAATCCAATCACCTGAATTTAAGATGAGAAACAATTCTCCATTGGTAGCAAATCGTTATCCATTAAGCGGAGGAAATCTTATTGAAATTCAAAAAAAACATAAAAATGAAGTTCTCGCTCGGTCAAGAACGGACTACGAGGGTCAGCTACCCAGCGAAATTTCATAATTCAATACCGTTACTGTATAGGCGGGTCTTATTGTGAAAGACCTGTTACTGGATAATTCATGAGTAGAGCCAAAGAGTGTGATGTGAACTATACAAGTTACCAATAACATTGATGAAATATTAAATAAATGAAGTAAAGGCTCCGGTGTATAGAGAAGACCTCACCGTTTAAGAAGTAACCATAGAAACGAGGAAACCCACTATTTCTTTATCTATTTAATTTCTATTTCTTTTAAAATACCAAAAAAAATAAAAAAATCGTGGTTGGGGAGGTTATAGTAGCCAAAGCCATTGGAATTTGTATTTTATACATTGGAAAAATCCGTTTGGTTATTAATAGACCAGGACGGGTAAAAGAATAACTGAAAGAAACGAAATCAATTAGTTATTTGTCAAAATTTTATTTATTCAATGACCAGAATTAAACGCGGATATATAGCCCGGAGGCGTAGAACAAAAATTCGTTTATTTGCATCAAGTTTTCGGGGGTCTCATTCAAGACTTACTCGAACTATTACTCAACAGAAAATAAGAGCTTTGGTTTCGGCTCATCGGGATAGGGATAAGCAAAAGAGAAATTTTCGTCGTTTGTGGATCACTCGGATAAACGCAGTAATTCGAGAAGGGAGAGTATTCTATAGTTATAGTAAATTAATACATGATCTATACAAGAAGCAGTTGCTTCTTAATCGTAAAATATTGGCCCAAATGGCTATATCAAATAGGAATTGTCTTTATATGATTTCCAACGAAATAAGAAAAAAAGTAGATTGGAAAGAATACACCGGAATAATTTAAATGGAGTTCCCCGGAGAATGAACTCCGGGAAGGTGGGGTCAAAATGACTATAAGAAAATATGCTAAAGTAGTCAAAATGAATGAACACGTTCAATAAAAAAAATCTTTTTTTCTGGTTCGTTTTTTTTTTCTTACGACAGCATAATAAAATCTGGATTCTCCAATTTGTCAAACAAAACACCAATCCGCGTTTGAGTTCGGAAAGAAAAAGAATAAGCCTATTTATTTCTGGTTCTAAGACCAGTCGTTCTGGTGGTCGACTCGATTCTTTCAAATTGTTTCTCATTATTGAGAAAAGGTAACAAAGATAAAATACGAGCTTGTTTTATAGCAATAGTGATTAATCGTTGTTGTTTCAAGGTCAATCTATTCACTCGTCTAGATAATATTTTTCCTTGTTCACTAATAAATCGACTAATTAAACTCATGTTTCTATAATCAATTCGATCCCCCGATTGAATCGGGGGCAAACGCCTACGAAAAGATCGCTTGGATTTCAGAAAAGATCGCTTGGATTTATCCATGGTTTTGTTGTTTAGTTTATTTCTTAATTGTCATTTTTTTTTTTTTACTCCAATTTTTTATTTAAATGAAATATCTTCTATTTATATTTCAATATGTTCTATATAATGGCATTTTTCCCCTTTCAAGGATAAGACATACTCGATTTGATTTATTTCTTGATTTCCACATGAATCGTATGTTTGTAACAATAGGGACAGAATTTTCTTAATTCTAGTCGATTTGGCATATTGTGCCGGTTTTTTTGAGTAATATATCTGGAAATGCCCGTTGATACCTTCTTAACACCGTTTTGGATACAACCGGTACATTCCAAAATCACCGTTACCCGTGCATCTTTCCTCTTAGCCATGAACCTCCTTTTGATTTTTGATTTGCTCAACTCTTCTATTTTGATTCGAAATGAAGAAAAAGAAAGGAAGGAAAAAATAGAAGTTACTAACTTGCAATCCAACTCTAAAAGATCAAAATCAATAAAGTAATAATAAATCAAAGCAAAGCCATAGTAAAGAATAATAAGTAAGACAATGATTTAGAAACTCTATTTAAACCCGAAGGACATCAGTTAAAGATCTTGTATTCTTGCCCTAGACCCCGATTTTCCTACTCTACCTCCCGTGACTCTATTATTTATTATTAATATTGATTTAATTCGAATTGGAACCTGAGTTTCGCAGACGTTGAATCCACTTTTCTTCTTTCTCTTTCGTCCCTTAGTCTAAAAATTAGAAAAAAAGGGAAAAAAGAGAAAAGGAGTGGGGGGGTTAGTCACAGATTTGAAATTGTATCTCTATTCTTCTTCATTCTTTCCGATGTCAATAACTAAAATGAAAAAAAGGGAAATGTCAACGCATCCGGGAAAAAACGATTAATCTCTATCAATAGACCTGCTAAAGCCCCGAACCATAGCGTACTTAGTACTGGGGCCACGGAGAGATATGTTTTTAGATCTCGCATTGAAAAACCTCCCTTTTTTATTTATTGTAATACAGAAAAAGATAATGCATATATGATCAGATGCATATGTAGTTAAGGGCCACTTATAGTTGTACACGGAATCCTCAATTCCACTTGAAATGTAAAACGCTCTATAAGACTTTCCCCTTCTTATTATATGTTAAATGAGACCAAAAAGACGAAATGGGTAGAAAACTTGTGTTTCTCAATGCAGGAAATAGGGGTGTGGAAAACAAGACAGGAATTCTCTACAATGACACTGTAGGACAATTGAAGGGATGTGGCGCAGCTTGGTAGCGCGTTTGTTTTGGGTACAAAATGTCACGGGTTCAAATCCTGTCATCCCTACCTATTACTGCTTCTTTGAGCAGTAACGAGGAATCAATCGAGATCGATTCAAATTGCACGGAATCATTCATTTTTTTGAAACTATAGAATATATGCATATAAAAGTGTTAAAAAAAGAATCCTTTTTTTTATGTTTACATTCTTTTCTATTCTTATTAAGAAAGCGCTCTTAGTTCAGTTCGGTAGAACGTGGGTCTCCAAAACCCGATGTCGTAGGTTCAAATCCTACAGAGCGTGATTTTTTCTTCATGAGTCGAATTAGACTGAAATAGATTCAGCAGTCACTTGCACAACAATTCCAATTTGACCTCCTGTGGATTAAATAAAGGAAGAGGCCAATCAAAAAAGAAATGTTAATTAATCAAAGGTCCAACTGATCACCACGCCTGTATTGTAAATATGCAGTTACGAATAACCCAGCCAAAGTAATAGGAATTAGACCTAACACGATTCCAAATAGAAAAACTTCAATCATTTCAATTTTTTGAAAAGGAGAAAAAAAGAGGTAATATCTATACCTAAATATTAATCCGAATTGACGCGAATCTCAATGACCAAAAATGGACAATTAACGTGGTAACTAACTCTAGAATAGACGGAATTTCAAAGAAGGATTTACTTTCTGAATTGTTTCTTTCAAATAGAAATTTTAAATAAGTCGTATCTTGCTCAGACCAATAAAGAGAGCTGAAGTTATAGTTAAAGCCACTAGTAGAAAACCGAAATAACTAGTTATAGTAAGCATGAAGGGGCTAAATGAAATATGTTATTTTTATACATATGTTTCTAAAGCATTTACCTGAGTTTCCATTTTTTCAAAATGGGAAGATGTCCAAAAAGACCCATTGAAAGAATAAGTTCAATTGAAAGTTTTTGATTCATCTATCATTATAGATAGCACGAACGGGGAGAAAGTGACGGGCATATAAAATGAAACTGCTTAATCATTTCTAACATCTAGCCATCTCGCGATTCTTATCAAACGAGTCGTTGAGCATAAACTAATAATACGAACTGGAGCGTGTAACTTCATTCACAAATGAAACTCTTTTTGAATTCTTATTTGTGAATGCAATTTTTAGGGAATACTCTT